GAATTCATTATAGGGCTTACTCTTTTAGAAGATGCCATGCCGCCACTCGGACTCGAACCGAGATGCTCTAGCACTGCTTCCTAAGAGCAGCGTGTCTACCTATTTCACCATAGCGGCTTATTCGAAATCATAATAACCTATTTTTATTCAATCGTCGAGATTGAAGGAGTTAATTAAATGCAATATTTTTTTAGGAAACCATTAAATTGATGAATAAAAACTTGTTTAAGAATTAGGGATTTAAACGTTTTCGTTAATAATATTTATTATCTTTTTTTTTTATTATTTTAGAATGTCAATTTTATTTAACTGAACTAAAAATGTAGTTTTTCGTAAGTTATTACTTTATGTTTTCCTAAAACAAAAATGTTACGGTTGGAACTAGATTATTTTGACTTCAATCCATAGATAGAACTAAAAACAATGTTCTGTCTCGTTTGCATTTTTTAATGATTCATTTATTTTATCATTTATTAATCTAAAATAAAAAAAGAATTTTATCGATAAAATATAATTTTTATATAACACAATTTCAGCGATACACTCAAGGGGTTTTTGTAAATATTTGCATAGTTAGTTTTATATGAATTTTTAGGGTTTTTCGTTGTGTAGAGAATTTGTGTTAAGATTTAGCAACCCGATTAAGTTAGGTATTAGTATGGGTGTATCAATTATATAACAATATTTTATATTTCTATCGAAATTGTACCGTACTTCAAAAAATACTTTATAAATTTTTAAATTAATATATATTATATCTTTGATATATATTATATTTTGATCGATCTTCCAATCGAACCATAGGATCTAAAACAGATCACTCAAAATTGGCACATTCGTCATATAACTACCTAAAAATGTAAAAGGGGATTTTATTAATAAAATTGGGTTAAAGAGTTTATATAGTGATAATAATTTAGAAAAATAATAATTTAGAAGATTATAAAACATATTTAAAACTAAATCAATTAGTTTCAACGAACCCTTCTTTATAATTTTTAATATATAATTATAATATTAATATATAATTATAATATATAATAAAAAATAAATTTATTTTTATTATTGAGTCAAGTCGATGGGGAAAGTGAGAATCCCCATCCTTAAAATTTTAAAATATACTAAAATGAAAGGTGAACCCTTGTGCTTGCATTTATCCTTTTTTCAAACAAAAAAGTACCATTAATTTTTCGAATTAAGTAGACAACAGAATTCTTATCTATATCAGAAATGAAAGAAAAAAGACGCCTTCTAAATTAAAACATTATGAAACTAATTATTTATTATTTTATATAAATATAAATTTATATTATTTTACTATTATGATGTTAATTTTACTATTATGATGTTAATTAAAATTCTTATAACTTATAAATCTTATAAAAAAATTAGAAACAAAATTAGATTACTTTTATAATTAGACCGATTCAGATTTTTTATTGTATTGTTTGATTACTATTATTTATTTGTTACACAAAAAAAACTTTTAGAAGTCCCGGTAGAAAGAGATTTCGCTAACGAAAAAGCTTTCAATGCTGCCCGATATCCCTTCCTTTTCCAAATATTTTTACGAATCCGTTTTTTTGAAATAGAGGTGCGTTTTTTTGGAACTGCCATTAAAAAATTATAATAGGTTCTTCGGTTGGATGTGAAAGACATCTATTGTTCAAAATAAATTTTTCTTTACTGTTCTCTATCTATTTATTCTCTAAATTATACTCCCTTCATAAATAAAGGGGGGTGTGTAAAAATCGCATAAAATATTACTAACAACAATCCCCTATGCCAAATAGAATAGAATTGATTGAAGTTGATAAAATACAATACAAACAAAAAAGAAAAGATTGTGCGTTTAGTTTTCTTTCTATTTTCGTCGTGTTACATTTATACATGTAATAAAATACATCAAAAGTTTAATAACCCAACCCCTCTATCGCTTAATTAAAAAACTTTAATAATTTTCTATTATATTAATTTTAATTAATTTAATTGGTCAAACTCGAAGAAAGAGTACACCCAACTTTAATTCTAAAATTCGAGTGGGACTAGTAGTTAATCTGTTAAAGGATACAAAATATATAATTTTTTATTATTAAAGGCATTTTATTTGCCCTTTTTTTTTATTTTACATAAAATAAAGTGTTGGATATCATAGCATTTCCTACAAATAGCTTTTATTGTAATGGAAGACAATCAATTAGTTACAAAACAAATTGTTTAATGATTCTGAATAACCGAATTACAATTACAATAAATAGTTTTTATGGGTCAAGTTATGCGCTTTATGATTCATACCAAACACTGTTTTTGGTGTAATTATTTATCCTCGCTCTATAGATATAAAAGATATAAATAAATTATTGTAATACGTAATAATTAGAATGCAAATTTTATTTAAGTTTTATTTTATATATCTTAATTTTTTTTATTAACTGACCCCTTTCAACAGAAAACAAATAAGAACCGGTGAATCAGAAACAATTAATTAAGAAAAATATTT